TAGATAGCTATCTATTTATACGTTTCTATAGATATGTTAGATATGTTTCCTCCTTCATTTTTATTGCGGGTGGATTCGAGACCGCACATACCGCACTATAGCTAAATTGTTATTTTCTAGTTAATTTGCTATTCAAGGAAAAATGGAAGCACGGCAATTTACTGAGAATTTGCTATCGGGATCATATCATATAGGGGGAAGATGGGCGATTAGCTATTTGTATAAGCATTTCTGCTCTGGGGTTTCCATCGACTTTTAGTTGCAAACAGAATGGAAATTCGTTTATTGAAAATAATTAATACGGGTTAGTTTAGTTAACTATCAATATATCAATTTATATATTATTAGTATTAGATTATATATATATTATTAGATATATAATATTATATATATTATATTATATAATAGAATAGGGATTCTAAAATAGGGATTAGGAATCTCAAATTTTCAATTCAAATACAAGAATCATTCATCAATTTCAAGTTACATTTCATAGTTAATGGTTCCAATTTGCCCCGAATTATGACTTTGGTGACGGAAAAATCACATTAAGTTTTTTTTTCAATATCAAAAGGAAAAGTTTTTGGATATTTATGTTTTGAGATACTATCCATATAAACATATAACCAAAGGAATGGACCCAATACAAAAAACGATGGGTTTATTTCGGGGCAAGGGATTAAAGAAAATGGGATTCAAAATGAAAAATCCAAGTGAAATAAAAAAGAAAGAAATTAAGTAATCCCACATCCCATCCAAAGAAAGAGAGACTATTCTCATCTATTTCAATATTCTCATCTATTTCGTAAGGTATTATTTTGGTTTGGCGACATGGCCGAGCGGTAAGGCGGGGGACTGCAAATCCTTTTTCCCCAGTTCAAATCCGGGTGTCGCCTGATCAACAAAAAGGAGAAAATCTTGTATTTTATTTGGCTGATATAACTCGATTAGTTTTTCTCCAGCAGAAGCAAACGTAGGAAAAGGCCTTTGGATACTTGCTTGATTCTAAACATCTGGAAGTTCCGTTTTCTAAACAGAAAGTGCTAGAAATGCTTGCCTTTAGGATTCTGGGTAAGATTCCCCGAAAGATTCGAGTAGTGGAATGAAAAAAATTTCATATAAGGATTTCCTGATTCCATTCCACTACGTAATGGGGTGTTTCATTACTGGTTCTTGAATTCAATTCGATAGCCCGATGGAAAATTTACTTTTTTTGATAGATAAGATGCACTACACCTAGAAAAAATGCAAAAAGAAAGAATGAATTGAATTTCTTTTCAATAAACCAAAATCAAGAATGAATAAGTAATCCTCGGGTTGATCCCGGAGATAAATATTAGACAGTAATGATTAGATGAAACGGGAAACAGAGGGATGGAGTAGATCGTTATCTACTCCTGAATCTAAATTCATTTTTAGGGCTTTTCCCGAATTTTTTACCTAATACCTAACCTAACTAAAATAGATAAAATAAAAGACAAGAAAAGAAAGAATAGCTTTTCTACATCTTATCTTAAGATTCAGCGGATTCCCCCTGATATTTCCAAACGTGTGACTGCGTATTTTTTTACGCTTACCCCCTTATGATTCCACTAGAAAAAGAGTATCACTTGTTGGAAGCGGATTTATTGGAGCCTTTCATCAACGGCGTTAGGTCATAATCCACTTTTTTTTGACTATGCGCCATTGATCCCACTATTATTAGTGAACACTAGTGGAATATCCTTCATAGAGACAGGAGACATAATTTACATGGATATAGTAAGTCTTGCTTGGGCTGCTTTAATGGTCGTCTTTACTTTTTCTCTGTCCCTCGTAGTATGGGGGCGAAGTGGACTCTAAAGGCACTACTAATTGATTGACGTGAAGAATCAAGCTGTATGGATTGTTTTATAGACACACTTTTTTATTTTATTTATTTTAAAGAGCCCTTCTTTTTTTTTTTGATGTATATATATTTTATGCATACATAAAATATAAAGATATAAAGTATATAATATACAATTTCTTCCATTACAATAAGCATAATTGGGAGTATGCTAGCTAGTATGGTAGAAAGATGCTTTCTACCATACTATCGGATCTCATATAATAGTATCCCGCTAATTCGCATTCCACTTACGACGCAAAATTCCAATTAATCCTTTTGATTTCTTCGATTTCTTCAATAGGTGCCTCAAAAAAACAATCAAGTTTCATTCAACTTAATCACTTTGACTCACGGTTTTTACATATATTATAAGTAAAAAGGCAGTAGGAACTAGAATGAAGAGTGCAGTAGCAATAAATGCGAGAATATTGACTTCCATAATCTCAGTGTTTTTTATTTTTATTAGGCAATAATTCGGGATTTAATCCCATAGAGATGAGCAAATTTTCACCCCGAAAATTCAATGGGCTGAATTCAACCTCGATGATATTGAATCAGATCAATATCATGAATAAAATATCTGATCTATCAAATCAATTCATCGTTTAAAATGGAATAGTATGCCACAGGAAGATCTTTTTTTTAGCCATACCAAATTCAAAATCGGATTCATGATCCAATTCACATGATTCAATTCAATCGAATTCCTTTCTCTTTTGGATTCTTTTTTATTTTTTTCTTATTTATTATTTTATTTCTCCTTCTTTCTTGTTTTTCTATAAATTAGACCCCATTCCTTGTAGATTCATCTGATGAATCTGATGAAGTAGTATTTGAATACTCTTTACGTTTCATTTCCGTTGGTTACAAACAAACCAACTCAAACAAACAATAGAAGCTAAATAAAAAAGAAGAAGGAGTTAACTACTTTTTTTAATGATCTAATTTGCGTGGAAAACAAATCAAACAAGTATCCTAAAAAAGTCCTAGTAGTATTATACTACTACTAAGATATAAAAAAGATTGAATATTCTAGCAACGTTCACTATGTATAGTCTGTCTTCGGCAGCACTTCTCTTAAAAAAAAATTCATTCTCTCTAAAAAGAGTTTTGATCCTTTTTTTCATGTTATTGGCTTTTATTTGATTGATTTTATTCCGTCGGGACTGACGGGGCTCGAACCCGCAGCTTCCGCCTTGACAGGGCGGTGCTCTAACCAATTGAACTACAATCCCCATGAAATCAAGCTATCGAGTATACATATATATATTTATACTTGCATTGAAACTAAACGATTTCAATTTTGAAATCGAATCTCGGTTTTATAAGGATCATCGAGGCACGAGGGATATACTGATATATCTATACTTTATCGATAGCGACACATAACATATTATTAGTTCAGTACTGTCCAAATGGAATGAAAACCCATCTTTATCGTTAAAAAAAAAGTTTTTTCTTTATTCGGTTTTTATTATAGGTTATTATTATATATAAGATATAAGACTATTTTGAAAATCGTAAATTGAGATTAGAGTTCTTAGCAAAATAGGAATTTTTGCTAACAAAAAAATGGAACAGAGCAATTCAAGCGGTAAGGATATATCCGAAATTTTTTTATTCGTTAATATCCGTCATTTTTGAAGAACAAAGAAAAAGTCTATATCATTTCATGGCGGATCAGGGAATTCTTGGGCCGAGCTGGATTTGAACCAGCGTAGACATATTGCCAACGAATTTACAGTCCGTCCCCATTAACCGCTCGGGCATCGACCCAGGAAGAAGCCATTCTAGGCTTAGTTAGAAGCCTAGATCAACTTCTTTTCGTAGTACCCTACCCCCAGGGGAAGTCGAATCCCCGCCGCCTCCTTGAAAGAGAGATGTCCTGAACCACTAGACGATGGGGGCATACTTGCCCAACCGCCATCATATTATACGATACGATGATTATCATATGATAAGTTTTTTTATATTGTCAATATAACGGAAGAGTCTGATTAGACTCGAAAGGTCTTTCCCTCTTTCATATAATTTCATAAAATTTTTTGATTCATGATTTTTTTCCTAAAAAATTCATTCTAATCGACATCTAGAAATAGGAAATTCTTGATTCGATACTATAGAGAATAGAGTTTTTTTTAATTCAAATAGAGTGTCTATATCTATATTTATTCATTATTCAATCTATATTTATTCATTATTCAATCTCTATTTATTCTTCATTAATTCACAAAAAAAGAAAAAAATCAAGATAAATCTAAATAAATAGAAGTAATATGAAGTCAGGATCCTTCTTTCAATAAAATTGAAATTTTTTTATTTAAGAATAAGCAAGTAAATTAACAAACAATATGAAATTGGGAAGGCGTGGATCAAGACAAGAAGTTCTCAAAAATTTTTCTTAAAGAATTTGTTCGATTCGGCGGACAAGTTGCACCTTTTTATCATATGATTCGATCAAATATCTTTCATATTTGTTCATTTTGAAGATCATATCAATCAAATTAATTATTGATTTATTAGAATATATATTTAATAGAATAGAAATAGATAAGTCAATTTCAGTCTTGAAACAATTCATTCCAGTTTTATTTCTCAACCCGTATGTTCAACCTATACCCTAGAATAATATCTAAATAAATACAATTTTTCGTTCTGGAATCAACCATATCCATTCTGAGTCTATTGCTGAGTCTAATGCATATATATTTATTACATAATAATAGATTTTTTAGATCTAATCTATAATCTATATATTATTTTAGATATATGACATGGAATCTTTATTTAGTATGTAATATTAATGATTTATTTAGTATGTAATATTAATGAAATGGAATATATAATCTATATATATAAATTATACAACATATCTCTATAGAATAGATATATCTTGTATGCATATTATGATTCATGAATTGAGCCAAAGGAGCCCCTTTAACTCAGTGGTAGAGTAACGCCATGGTAAGGCGTAAGCCATCGGTTCAAATCCGATAAGGGGCTTTTTTCTTTCATCAAAAAACACCAGTATTTTTTAGACTCTATTCGAATAATATATTCGAACGTAAAAATAGAGATATTTATAGCATTTTATTATTCTTAACATTTGTCTATTAGATTCGAATGACTT